TGGGTTGAGGGTGGCATGCTCCCCAGGGCCCTCTTTTTTTTAGATAGGTAGGGTAATGCATTTCAGTATGAATTTGATCTAGCAGTGTAAACCTGAGATTTTCAAGAGTTGGCTTCCGCTGATTTTGATTATTAAGCGTAACGAGACTAAAAGAGTCGTGAAGCGAGTCGGAAAGAAAGAGGCGAATCTACAAGAGTCTTATTTTTTATATGTTAACGGGCGGAGATTAAGAGGTAGGCAAGTTGGTAGGCTCCGGAGAATAGAATGCAATGGAGGGCCTAACGCCTAGTAAGACGGGGAAGGAGTGTTATGAAAGGGAGGAAGAGGAGGAACCTAGCTTCTTCAGCGAAGCTGGAGGAACCCCTCTTATACAAGTCGAATCTCTTTCTCTCTCTCTTTGCTCCAAGCCAACTGGTAATTGGCCACATCCTCTTGTTAGCGATGCTCTTGATTTCCGAGTTGTTTGCTAGGCTAGTTGATCAAGGATTTGTGCTCTCTGAGCTAGGAGTTTTCTTTCTTGGCTTTGTGGACCCTTCTAAACCAGCTTTAGTAGCTCGGGGAACAAACAGGTGTCTTTGCCCCGCTCACACAGATTTGATCCTGGCTCAGAAGATCCGAATAACCGACGACAAACAATAACAACAAACGAATGGAGCTGCAAAAGATCAGGAATAAAAGGAAGATTACAGCGAAGGAAGAGACGAATAGTATGATGTACGGTAAGGGATAGCTGTTTAACCAACTGTAATGCAATAGAAGGTTGATCCTCCATGGTTTGCAAACCAACTCGGAACGAAGAAGAGAGAGAGGAGAACGAAAAGGGACAGAGAAACAACAGTTGATGAAAGGTGGGATTGAACACACTAGAAAGGATGTTTCTCGTTGGGGTTGAACCAACTCTCAGGCCAAGAGAACATACCTCGCCTAATAGACTGGAGGAGGTGTCCCGTACCCTTAGAATCGTCTAATAAAAAAAAATGTGCTTACCTTCATGAGAGCTGACATTACTTCTTTTAATATCGATGCCTTAGTCAGGCTAACTATATGCGATGCGTCAAACATAAAATGAAATTCATCCTACCGAAACCAGAGAAAAGAGGATCTCCGGAGCTTAACCATCGAATCGGGAAAGCACTCTTTCCAGCTTAAAACAGAGCACAGAAAGGACACTCAAAGCAGGTCCGTCTGTATTTCATTATCGTAGAGATCCCCTTCTCTTGATCAATTAGACAAGAACTTGACTTTGTTAAAGACATAAAAGGAGAGGTCCCACTATGACTATTAGCGGTTCCTAGCGGGCATGGGAGAAGAGCAGGAAGAGAAAGAAAAAAGAGACAAAGATAGACTAGCCACTTCCTTATTATACGAAAAGTTTTTGATTGATGAGTTCTCACCTTCTCTCATGGAGTAGGTAGATGAGACTAAAGGGGCGTAGGGGTCACTCCGCTACGCCCCTTTAGTTGAACTGGTTGCTATATAGGTCAATTGAATCTTAGCCAGTTTCTTCTTACTCCTTTTGTTCTCATTCCCGGCCAACCGTGCCATGAAGAGTCGAGCAAGAGCAATCGCAGCTTTATCTCTGCCTTTGCAGCTCCCATTCCTGCCTTATAAAAGCTTCAATCTACAAAAGTAGAACTACTGATGACAGGTCTGGCCTACAACTGACTTGCTTTCAGACTTACTGGCTGAAGAGCAAAGAGATATCTATTTTACAGTAAATTCCTCTTAGAATAGCATCCCGCTCTTTATAGGTTTAGTAATGCTACCTTGAGCCCAACGAGTGTAATACCTGGAGCGAGTAATAGAGAGGACAGAAGATATAGACTTTTTCTTTCCTTTCTGGCTTGACCATGAGGCCATGACTATTCAAATCTTACAGGAAGCAACCGCTGTACCCCGCCTTCTAGCTCTTAGACTTTTAGAAAGGGGTTCCTCCGGCGCCTTGTTCCGTTAGTTTACTTTTCATTTTCAGTCTTGTAAGTTAGTTATGTCTTTCAAGGGGTATCACCATCCCCCGCACCTCTTGTTGGTGGAAGCGCGGGGCGTTGCAACCATCATCCTTGGACCCGGAATATAGAGCTCTTCCCTGGTACCTGGAGGATGGAGAAGAGAAGGCATTGTCTTTCCTTGATGGAAAACTCTATGGTATAGCTATCATTAACGGAGGAAATTCTCCTTCCGCACCTTGATCTTTCTAGGGCTATTTTCACTAAGCCGAATCTGTGGACTGAGTGGCTAACTATTCTAGGAGTGGGGCTCTTCTTTGTATCGAGAAAATCTTTTGTTAACAGTTCAAACTCCCTGGCACCATCCCCTGAATAAGGGGCTGGGGGAGGTTTGACACCCTCCCAGATCACTTGAGCACAAAGCTTTAAAAGGAGCAATAGTGGTCCTGCTAACGAGGTACTATGCCCGGTTAGTGGACTTTCCTTACCAAAGTGGCAACACAGAGGTTCAGTCAGAAAGGGTACTAGTCTCTTAGTTAGCCAGTCAAGGTGTCAAACGAGCAAAGCAAGGGCTAGGTCAAGGTCAAAGAAAAAAAGGGGGTTCTTTCTCGTAAAGCACTCTTGCTATCATTCCTCGCCTTACTACCAAGCGTAATAGCTAAAGAGCTAAGAGTGCTAGTGTCATTCCGTCTAGCGATAGTGGGCCAGTAGTACCGGTATGTATCTATTGTACCAGTAGTTGCGATTTTCATTCATAATTTAATCGTCCTATGCATTTCCAGTTCTTTTCTTTCTCCCTTTACGCGAGTTGAAGTTTAAGTTGAAGATTTCCTTCCCTTCCTGCCGAACTCTCTCTGAGTTCCCTGCCAGCTAATGCTAAAAGGCAGTCCTAATCTACTTCTTTTTCTCTTCCAGCTAGTTCCGGTTCTCTTGATTGAAGATGGGTTGATATGGGTTCATGCGAGCTCCTAGTCATTTCAAGGTACCTTGGATGGGGTCAGAGCTAACAGCTATGGAATTCCCGGGGCTGGTAGCAGTCTCAATTCTCGTATGCTTAACACGTGGTGGAGCTAAGGATTTCATACCTTCTTTCTTTTCTATCTTTCTTCTCGCCGACCAAGGCGAGGCGCTCTTAAGCCGTTTCAGGAAGGGAAGGGGCCATCTACTACAAAATCATACCTTTCGGACGTTGCCACCGCTCAATCCACCCCTGCAGAAAGTTGGTATTCAAGAGACGGAAACTATGTCAAGAAGGTGGAACTAGGAATAAAAACAGGGATCCACGTCGAGCCATCCTGACGGACGAGCAGCATCAATTGAATCGGCAGACACAAAGACGAAGACAGAGACGAGCTAACATGTAAAGTAGTGGAATGGAAAAGGATGGTAGCCCACCCAGGACAGCACATAGAGTAAGGTTGGCTCTATGCGAGAGAGGAAAACCGCATGGACACGGCTCCTTTTGGATAGATCGTCAAGCAATTTACCCATATAGTTATTATCCCGAGGTTGAAATACAATCCATTACATCTGGATTGAAACTTGAGAACCTCGAGAACCAAAGATATAAACTGAAAGATAGAAGCTATCTAACAATTTGAATATGAATAGGAACAGCCTTCATAGAGAAGAGACATGGACAATGTATCCTTAACAGTATGGCAATCTCTTCCTCTTTCGATTGGCAAAGAAGCAAAAATAGTAAAGCGATAAAAGAAGCAACTCCTTGAGCGGCTCTATCAAGGAGCAGAGGCAAAGGATCTTCTCCAGTGGTCATTAGTAATGCACTAAGTGGTCCTTATTGGGTGCTGGCGAAGCATAAGAGGAGATTCTTAACGTCAGGAATATCGGCCTTAGCATCTTTCTTATAAAAAATGATCTTTCTCTACTTGAGAAGGTTCTTACCAGGCATACTACTCATCGATTATTTTGCCCTTTGGGATCGAAACAACCTATTAAAGGTTGTCGCCTACATAACCTACCTCCCAGACTAAGGGAAGAAGGTCTCAGATCACTGTAGTTCGAGCCCTTTTGTTAAAGCAGTTCCTGTACTTTGAATGAATTCAAGCTAGTAAAGTAGTCTGCTTGAAGGGGCCCTCCTCACCACTCCCCTTCCCCTTATATCATGGAAGCAAGCCAAACGAAAGCAAACTAAGCATGATACAAGGGCCTGCCTTTCGGTACGTGAAAACGGCAGTTACACTCTTTCACTGTCTTACTTTGGCCCCTCTCTAGCCAAATCAAAAATAGGAACACCCCCTGAGACACCGAAAAAATGCTATATAACAGATAGACCATGTCAGCCTCCACCTTCATCACTAAGCAACAAAAATGACGCGATCCTTACTGTCCATCTTTCTATAAGCCAACTCCAAAGTTTAAACCTATCCATATTCTTGTCATTTCTTTTCCTCGCCGCACACAAATAGAAGAATTCCCAATAAAAGAAGAAAGAGGTCGAGTCCCTCGATCCACCCTTCTAGCCATTCCAGGTTTGGAAAGTAAGGAAGAAAAAAGAGCAATGCTCCAAAGAGTAAGGGGACCAAAGGTTGTCGTTCCGCCCGGATATTCCTTTGAAAAAGGAATAAACCCCAAAAAATAAATAAATGACAGGCTAGAAAAACAAAGGGAATGGGGCATGATATGTTCTCTCCTCCCGGCGCCGAAGCTATCGAAAAAACCCCTATACCAGTACTCGATAGAAAATAAATGAAAAACGGAAAAAAAAAAGCAAGTTTTCCTCGTCTCTTAAAGCAAAGGAAAATGATGCAAGCACCCGACACCATGGCGGTTAGCCGCGCCGGTTCGCGCAGAAAATCTTCACCATAATAGCCTTTTCCTAGAAACCAAAAATAAACACTCAGAATGATAAAGGGACAAAGGGATTTTTGGGGGCGTTCCTCCAAAAAGAAGCAAAAAAGATAGTATGTTATTAGCTGACAAAGAAGAAAAAAGGCCCATTGCGCGAGGTCCCTTTTCCAATGAATAGAAGATAAGAATCGCACAAGGAAGAACGTCCGATGGAAAAAATCAAATTAATAAACAAAAAAGAGGAAACATAATGAAGACAATACCCTCGATACTTACGACGTTTTTTAGAAACAGAGTCGATACGACAGAAAAAAAAAAGGTTAGTAATAAAAGCAATTTTGCCTCTTTTTCTTCTTTAGTTGTAAAGAGGCGAAAATTCAAAAGAAACTGATAAAGTTGTAATACAACTTGCAAAGCCCTTGTATAATTCTCTTCCTCGAAATCGGGAAAGATGTGTAAATAAAAAATGGAAAAAAAGACATAGAAAGATGTCAGGTATCCCACCTTTACAAAGACCAAGAATCAATTATTATTCATTAAATAGAACGAGGAAACTGAATGATAAGAATGCCTCTGAGATTCAATCATAAACCACTTTGTCTCGGTTGTATGTAAACCCCCACCCTTCACCCCCCAACGGGCTCTTTCTCTTTGGGGTCTAATTTTCTTTCTATCTGACAGGACAAACTAATAGGAAGGGATGGTTCTTTCATTGCATTGATAGAAGTCTAACTAGAAAAGGATCTCTCTATTACTTTGAGAAGAGAATCGTTGGTTTGACCAACGGAAAGCATGGGAGAAAGAAAGATGCACAAACAGACGAAAAGAAAGAAGAGAATGAGTCACAAGATAAAATGAAAATGAGAGAACGACGGGGAGAGTGATGCAGAATGAAACCCTTACTTAGTGCGGGGACAGGATTCGAACCTGTAATCTTCAGGTCATGAGCCTGATGAGTTGACCAATTCCTCTACCCCGCTTCTTCCCCGAGGTATTTATTACTTCTGCTCATAAGGCTTTCAGACCTCAACTAGTGCTTTGGTTCAGAATCTGAACATAGCGCCCTTACTTAATTCATTTCGAGAAAGATCACTCCACAAAGCAGCCTTCTTCTTATATACGTATTATTCTATCAATCAATAAGCACGGGTGGGGTTCCGTTCCGTAGTCGAACTCGAGGTGAGACTGATCTCGTAGTCAGCTAGTGCGCTTATCAAAGTAAATCTGTCGTGCTTGAGGGGAGGCACGGAGTGATTTGTTCAACGGATTTCCCTTCATAAACTGACTTGATTGATGCTACGAATGAAAGCCTTTGGGATATAGCACAGAGAAAGAAGAACCTATTCTATTACAAATGCAGTTATGTACAAGGATAGGTGATAGGTTGGTCCATAGTAGAGTAGCAATGACAACTGCTACTAGGAGAGCTACCTTCTCAGACCAGGGGAGCTCAATAACTAGCGTCTGAACGCCAGAGACTATTGAAAGACCGATACCGGGATAACTAGATAGGGCAGCACTTAGACCAAGGACTTACTCAAAGAAGGGCGTTCCTAGGGACCACCCACTCCCGTTCCTTGGTTGTTGGTGTATTGGCTCTTTGGTTCCCGGTCAAAGCAGGTCGTTCACCGTGAAAGCAAGATAGGGTGAATCTGTATCGTAATAGGGGTATGAGTATAGTATATGTACAAAGAGGTAATTTACTCCTTCGACTGGTCCTTGTTTGGTTTAATGAATGATGTCCGTGAAATCAAAAAATTATAGAGGAAGATGAAATACCAGCTGATTCCCCTATTGATTAACCTCCACCCAAATATTAGCAACGCGGATAAGATCCCAGCTCCTTCTCCAACGAAAGAGATTTATTAACTAGACAGGCAAAGACATCGTCATTCTATTCTATAGCATAGGGAAGCATGGAATCGGACGCTAGCTTCTCTTAAATGGTGCTTAACACATGTAGATTCCCTGACTTTATTCATCTATGGGATTCCAAGAGAAAAACTGTCGGAGCTGCGCCCTTTCCCTTCTCGTCGACGGAAGTGAGTGTTCCTAAGGCGGGAAAAGGGAAGAATAATATTCTAAAGGTCTTTAAACTTAGAATTGTGTAAAGAATAGTTCTTTCTTTCGAAGCGAGCCCCATACCTACTACGGCCAGGAATTGATGCACAGAATCCGCATTGAAGGAATTACCGGCTTTCCTAAGCTTGGCACAGATGTAATGTAATAAGCTCTTTTCCCAGCGATAAAGAGAAAGATAATGTGCATTTTTCTTACTGACTCTTATCTAGTGCGCCTAGGACTAATTCCACTCACGGCATTAGAGGTCTTACCCGCTACCCTTTCAAAAAACTTTGTGGGATCACACCCGTCAATCTCCGATGAATCAAGTAAGGGGGGTAGAATCCGCTGCTTGTATGGATGGTATCGAATCAGCTGTAGGAGGAATATCCGCTGTGGGACTTCACAAGCTCATGCCATAAAAAGTAAGCTCTTTCGGAAGAGAAGGAGTTGCATATATTATATAAAGGCTGTTAGCAAGTCAATTCCTTTACCTAGGGAGAAGGGCCATTTCGCCTAGTAGGAGTACTAGTCTTAGCATGTTAGCAATTTGAATTGGACAGCTTTCGCTTTCTATCTAAGCTGGAATGTAGCCTTTCACTAATAGACATCGTACATCTTAGCTAGGGAAGCTTCTTTGTCTAGCTAATCTTCGGGACTGTAAGCAAAGGATGTCACTATAACTAACCTTCCCAAGTAACAGTACCTAATTTGACCAATTTTGATTTTATAAGAAAACAAGGCGTTCCTCGACTAGCCTATTCCCAATTCCCAAGCCAACCAAACCAGGGAAGCTAGGTCCAACCATTACCCTTTTCGAGCAGCTCTTTCAACTGCCAATCAATCCCCAGAATAAAGCCAAGGTAGGGAAGGGATCGGATGGCCTGACTGGCTCAACTAATTAGTAGAGGAGGTTGCTTTAGCAACTCGACCACTCGGAAGAGGAACGAAGGTACTCAGCCTCCTGGGGCAAGTGGGAGCGACACACTGAATGAACCAACTCCAATGGAGCAGGATCAAGAAGAAGTGAAGCTACGTAAAAGTGAGCGTGGTAGAATCTCTCGTCGTCGATTTGAGATTGAGGGAGATCCGGGGAATCTTATTCTGTCACCCAAAACGACCACTCCTTCTGTCGGAAAAAGGACTTGCCCTATATTGAAATGAAATCGAAACGAATGGAACGCGACAGAGCACTCCCTATCATCAGGTAGTGCGCGCCATTCAGAACTATGATATCGTCTTCTAGTCTATTCGGCAGGTCCAAGTTGTTTTGGTCTTATAAGCTCAGGTTCTTGAGTTTTGGGAATTTCCTTCCATTGGCTGGTTCAAATTCAATACGGATGGTGCTTCCAAGAGGAACCTTTTCTTGCATGGTGCTGCAACGGGACATTCTGGTAAGTCGGGTGCTGGTGGCCTTCTCCGAGACTGTTCAGGAACATGGATCTATGGGTATACCTGCAAAATAGCTTTCTCTACGAGCCTACAAGCTTCACTTTGGTTTAGCTTCCAACTAAGGCTAAGGGAGTTGTTTCCCCGGGATTGAGTGAACGGGTTCCTCCTCCACCCGTACCACAAAAGCGCTAATTTATATCAAAAAGACCGGGAAAACGTGAATCTATCCCGAACATTTCCTAAAATACTGGATAAACTGACTCAGATCGGTCTCCCTCAATCGAGAGGCTCGCTTGCTTCACTTCAACTTCATAGAAGAGGGAAGGATCTATACACTAATAGGCGGCCTACTGGCGTACCTCGAAGTACTCCGGTATATACACCAGGGCAACTTTGAAAGACAAGTTAGCAACCGTACTGCTGGTATGAATTGAGTATTGCAGACTAGTGCTAAGCCCATAGCAACAAGACTGCTATTATCAGATAGCTAGGACTTATTATACAGCTCTTTAACACAAGGGAACGTATGGGGATATCTCAAGAGAAAGTTTCTAGTTCTGACTTTCTGCCTTAAAAGCAGATTCAAAGAGACAAGATCCAAATCCTTCAGCCTATTCACAGCGGATGAAGTAATAATAGTTTTGTACAATTAGAACTTCATACCTTTTTCTTGCTTTCTTGTTCTTAAGCCAGTTACATACTTTATTAGCCCGAGGGGTTCCTCCTTTTAGTCGAGTATGTAAACAACCTGAAACTAATGCTTTTTTCCCTTTCTAGCTTTCCACCATTAAGACTTGTTGACTTCCTACGCTATTCGATTCGCTGGCATGTCCGGTCTCATACGAAGGAAAGGTTGAATGGTCAGTCACTCATGAATTCCTTCTCTAATCACTACTGGAATATAGCTTATAGAAAGAGCAGCTTGAAGGAAGTGGCAATGCTAGAAGGGCATTTCTTTCCCGCCTACTTGAGTAGCGCGTTGGATCTATGCTTAGGCAGCTTAATCGCGACTTCATATACGTTGCCATGTCTGTATCCGACCAAAGACCTTCCTGATGTTCTTAATAGGCATTCTGAGAATAGGTTGCTGGCGTAGCTTCTGTTCCTATGGTTGAATGTGTAGGGATGGAGTACCTGCCGGGGAAGCCTGTCGTAGACGGCTGGCAGGTACGACTGAGTGGCTAGCCGGGCTGCTTCTTCTGCGCATTACTCAAGATTCTTCCTGAATCAACGAGTAGCCATCAGCTGAGAAAGATTGATACCAAGTCGGAGCGTATCCCGTTCGAGGGTCCACCTATTCGGTGTCCAGTACGAGAGTCAATTCCCGGGAAAGCTCAATAACTGTATTTTAGAGTACAAGTCAGACGATGCAAACGCAACGCTATACCTAGAGTTTGATCTAAAGTCAAGCTACCATCCGATTTCAAACCGTGAGTACTCTGTTTCACTCTCATTCCGCCTTTGACTGAGCTTTCGGGTTCCTCTTTGCCCACGGATTGCCATTTAGATTATGCCATTTTTCCGGTCTTTCATGCCCGGGAAAATGAACAGTTGCACTTTTCTGTCATATCGGATATATTCAAAAACTCTCCTCTTTGTCTACGCTCGTTCCTGCCTTATGTGAAGCTCCCCCTGTTCTGGAGAAAAGGGGATAGGAAGCCAATAGGGCAGGCAAGAGTGGCATAGGTCGCCATAACCATCCAGCTCAAGGAATATCACATAGAATAGCTAAGGTGCGAGTCTTCTATTCAATATGGGTAGGTACTTTCCCACGGAAGAGCTCTGCTATC